ATATGTATATGCATGCTAGAACTTCTTCTAACAACCTATGCATTCTGTTATCATTTCCAATTGGACGATCCATTAATCCAACTAGTAGACGACTATAAATGGATCAGTTTTTTTGATTTCCGTTGGAAATTAGGAATAGATGGACTGTCCATAGGCCCTGTTTTATTAACAGGATTTATCACTACTTTAGCTACCTTAGCGGCCTGGCCTATTACTCGGGATTCTCGATTATTCCATTTCTTGATGTTAGCAATGTACAGTGGTCAAATAGGATCATTTTCTTCTCGGGACCTTTTACTTTTTTTCATCATGTGGGAATTAGAATTAATTCCGGTCTATCTACTTTTAGCCATGTGGGGAGGAAAGAAACGTCTCTACTCAGCCACAAAATTTATTTTGTACACGGCGGGGGGCTCCATTTTTCTCTTAATGGGAGTTCTGGGTATCGGTTTATATGGTTCTAATGAGCCAACATTAAATTTTGAAACATCAGTTAATCAGTCGTATCCTGTGGCTTTGGAAATAATATTCTATATTGGATTTTTTATTGCTTTTGCTGTCAAATCACCGATTCTACCGCTACATACATGGTTACCAGATACCCACGGAGAGGCGCATTACAGTACTTGTATGCTTCTAGCCGGAATTTTATTAAAAATGGGAGCGTATGGATTGATTCGGATTAATATGGAATTATTACCACACGCTCATTCTATATTTTCTCCTTGGTTGATGATAGTAGGCACAATACAAATAATCTATGCAGCTTCAACATCTCCCGGCCAACGTAATTTAAAAAAAAGAATAGCCTATTCCTCCGTATCTCATATGGGTTTCATACTTATAGGAATTGCTTCTATAACCGATACGGGACTCAATGGAGCTATATTACAAATAATATCTCATGGCTTTATTGGTGCTGCACTTTTTTTCTTGGCAGGAACGAGTTATGATAGAATACGCCTTGTTTATCTCGACGAAATGGGCGGAGTAGCTATCCCCATGCCAAAAATATTTACGATGTTCAGTAGCTTTTCCATGGCTTCCCTTGCATTACCGGGTATGAGTGGTTTTGTTGCAGAAGTTATAGTCTTTTTAGGACTAATTACCAGCCAAAAATATCTTTTACTGCCCAAAATAGCTATCACTTTTGTAATGGCAATTGGAATGATATTAACTCCTATTTATTTATTATCTATGTCACGGCAGATGTTCTATGGATACAAATTCTTTAATACTCCAAACTCTTATGTTTTTGATTCTGGACCGCGCGAGTTATTTGTTTCCATCTCCTTTTTTCTACCTGTAATAGGTATTGGTATGTATCCCGATTTTGTTCTTTCGCTATCAGTTGACAAGGTTGAAGGTATTCTATCTAATTATTTTTATAGATAGTTTTCTTAAAGTTTCTTAAAGAAAAAACTCCTATGATTTTTAAGAGTCGGTTGGATAATGAAAAAAAAGAAGGATTTTGATTCTCTTCAATTTTAAATAAAGTAAAAACAAAATATGAATTTAAATTTTCACCCAACATACTTGGTCTTTGCGAGAACCGCGTGAATCACTACACTACTTGATTCACGCGGTTCTCGCCGGTTGACACAATGTGTTTTATATACACTGTATTGCACTCTGTTTGTATTCGTAATAACTTTTCATTTATTTAACTAGAGGTTAACGTAAATGAACCATAACTATGTAGCCCAATTCCTAATAGATTGACCCCAAAATAGCATATCCAAATTATAAGAAAGCCTAGAGTCGCCACAATTGCGGAATTTGTCCCCTGCAAATTTTTATTTGTTCGAGTATGCAAATAAATTGCGAATACGATCCAAGTAATAAAAGCCCAAGTTTCCTTTGGATCCCAACTCCAATATGATCCCCATGCTTCATTAGCCCATACTGCTCCTGAAAGAATCCCTATGGTTAAAAAGATAAATCCTAGGCTAATCACACGATAACTCCAATAATCTAATTGTTGAATCAATTGGGCCTTGTAATAATTCTTAGCATAAAAAAAAGAAGTTTTTTTCAAAATATTGTTTCTTTCATTATTGTATTGGATTTCACCAAATGAAAAAGATTCATTTAATTTTAATAAATTATTACTTTTAGAACTATAAAAAATCTTTCTAAATGTAATGACTAGAAGTGCTACTGATAATAATGATCCACAAAGAAGAGCCGCATAGCTCAATATCATCATACTTACGTGCATTATTAACCACTCCGATTGTAGAGCGGGTATTAATATTGTGGGTTTATGTATTTCATTTAAAAGACCCGACGTAGCAAAGCCTTGGGTAAAAATAGTACTTGAGGCAGTTATTGTGGTTAAATAATTTTTTCGTTTTTTAAAATAGGGCACTATATGAATAAGGGAGAAACTCCATGAAAGAAAAATGAATGATTCATATAAATCACTTAGTGGGAAATGGCCCGAATAAATCCAACGAGTGATTAATAATCCTGTTAGACATAAAAAAGTAGCTAGCATCCCCTTTTCTGACGAATCATATGGTTTTATGATTTCATTGCCCAATAAGGTTATCAAATGAATTGTAATCACAATTGAAACAATAGAAAAGGAAATATGATTTAATATATGCTCTAAAGTTGAAAATATCATAAAAAAGAAAAAAGGTGGGGATCCCCCATATTAATATTAATTATTGGGAATTTAATTTATTTTTATTATAGGATCTATTGGATCTCGTTTAGAAGATGGCATGCCGCCACTCGGACTCGAACCGAGATGCTCTAGCACTGCTTCCTAAGAGCAGCGTGTCTACCGATTTCACCATAGCGGCTTGCTCGAATTCATAATAGCCTATTTATATTCAATAGTCGAGATTGAACAAGTCAATTCAATCAAATATGTTTTTTTAGTAAAAATTGAATTGATAAAAAAAATGAGTTCAAAAGTCAATTTGAAGATTCATTAGTTTCATTTATTTTCCTTTAAGTGTCCATTTATCTTAGGGCTTTTTACGTAGTTTATGCGATTCTAAAATCGAACTCTTGCAGCTATAGAAATCTCTCGCTAGAATAAAAAACTTTTTTCGTTTTTTACGCTTATTGTCATGTCATTATTTCTGGTTTATCTGATTTCATAATCATAAATTTGAAACAAAAAAGCAATTTTCTCAATGAATCTAAAACTATTTTGTATTTGGAGTACTGCAAATTGACACTTGTACATAATATAATAATATCTCAACAATCAAGTTCTTTTATTGATTCTTTTATTGATGATCTGAAAATTGGAGATATATGGTAAATCCATTACATATGGTAAATGCAATAAATTAAGAAGTTAGTTTTTAACATGGAATCCATTAGTTTAAACAATCTGCCCTTCCCGAAAAAGATAAAAAATTTTATTTATTGGAATTGTAAAGGTCGATGGGGAAAAAAAGACTCCCCACCACCAAAATATGAGTGAAAACATACAAAGATTTTATATTAACAAATTACTGATCCAATTTTTTGAATCAAATGCATTTCGATTATTCCAATATTTTAGGACTTATTTGTTTGTCGTACAAAAAAACTTTTTGAATTCCCGGTAGAAAGAGATTTCCCTAATGACAAAGCTTTTAACGACGCCCAATATCCTTTCAGTTTCCAAATATTTTTACGAATACGCTTTTTTGATATCGAAGTACGTTTTTTTGGAACTGCCATTTCAAAATGAAGAAGTTACTCATTGTTATAGTTGGATGTGAAAGACATCTATTGTTCTATTATTATTCTTATTCATTATCTATTTTTTCTCTAAATAATATAATATTCTCTTCATAAAAAAGAAATATAGATATGTCAAAGATCCATGAAAACTGGATCAAAAATGACTCGAAATAACAAAATATTCCGTAAAACCAAAAATTTTTGGTTTGGAACTATTAGTTCGCGTTGTTTATCTCTCAAAGTTATATCTTTAGAATCTGCATGTCATAAAAATCAAATCAAACTTAATAAAATAAAAAAAGAATCTAAAAGACCTTTATTTTCGGCATTCTATACTTGATTTACATCTAATAAAATACCAGGATTGTACTTTTGACTAATAAATAGATAGTCAAACTAGAAAAAAATACAACTAAATTCCATTTTAAAATTCGAATGAGACTAGTAATAAATCTGTTAAAAGATACGTGGTTTGATAAAAAAGGATCTCAGTCATTTTTGATCCTTTCTCGCTAAAAAGTTCATTTTAGTTCCATATTTTTCTAAACTTTACTAATAAATTGTTTTGATTGAAATGGAAAACAATCAATCCCATAATGAATTAGTTAATTAATTGAAAATTAGTTAATGAATTGAAATAAACTAACTAAAATCAAGAGTTTTTTCATTAGACCGATGACCTTAGTTAATCTTATAATTCGTATCAGCATCAAGTACTCTTTTTAGGCTCAATTTTGATCCTTGCTCTATGAATATAAATTTTGATTACGATTACGATAAATTATTATATTTTTATTTTCCTATTATAAGTGTTCGTTTTTTTATATGTCACTTGGTCATATCATTTGACCAATTGTAACTTCTTTTTTGAATATTTGAACGGTTTTGAAAAGACTCAGAATAATTAATATTAATAAATACTAATATAAACTTCTTAAATCAGTTAGTGCATATCTTGATTTTTTATTGACTTTTTCGAAAGGTAAGATCCGGTGAATCGGAAACAATTAATTAAGAATAAAAAACTTTTTTTATGGAACAGACATATCAATATGCGTGGATAATACCTTTTCTTCCACTTCCAGTTCCTATGTTAATAGGGTTGGGACTTCTTCTTTTTCCGACGGCAACAAAAAGTCTTCGCCGTATGTGGGCTTTTCAGAGCGTTTTGTTGTTAAGTATAGTCATGATTTTTTCCATGAATCTTTCTATTCAGCAAATAAATAGTAGTTCTGTCTATCAATATGTATGGTCTTGGATTATTAATAATGATTTTTCGTTAGAATTCGGATACTTGATCGATCCAC